TAAAAATCTTAGAAATATTCATTTTTAAATTTGCAGTTTAAATTTTGTATAAGATTTTTTAACGCCAAGTAGTATCACATCTATTGTAAATAAGGGGCGACAACCGGCTATCTCATTTATTGGACCGCATAGATGTAACAAAGGGTCATACTAAGTCTAACACACATCTACTAATTAATAAATTCGGAGAGAAAGAATAGATGTACTCATCTAGCTCAAAATAAGTACTAATTGAAAATATGGGAAGATTGCCCTGTAAATTCTGGCATACGTTTCCTTTAATATGTAGAGATAACCGATAGACAGGAGTTGTAAACAAAAAACAATTTTTTTCTTAAAAGGAAAAGAAAAAAATTGTTTTGTTGTATTTCAACTTGGCAGAGAAATGCAATAAATTTAGAATTTATTTAGGAATTAATTCAGTTGAAATTAGACTTATAGAGAAAACTCTTTTTTATATTTTCAAAATATATACTTTGTATAGTTAAAAAGTCTATGATAATGGAAGTAACAAGAAAATAGAGAAGTAAAATAATGTTACAAATTTTCTTATTATATCATAAGGATATTCAATTGGTATAGCACCTAAATAAGTAAGAAGAAAAAATACATTAATTAGTGTTCAAAAAATTAATTTTTTAAAATTGTTAAAATAAAATGAAGAAAGTTTATTATATATTGATAAGGAAAGGCTTAAAATAATGACAATAGATATTACTAATGCTAAAACTCCACCTAATTTATTAGGAATTGAACGTAAAATAGCATAAGCAAATAAAAAATACCATTCTGGTTGAATATGAGGTGGTGTAATTATTGGATTAGCTATATTAAAATTTTCTGCATCTATTAATATATATGGGTATAAAAGTACTACAAAAGTAAACAAAGTAATTGAAAATAAAATTCCCAAAATGTCTTTAATTGTAAAATAAGGGTGAAAGGGAATTTTATCAATGTTTATGGCTACACCAATTGGATTAGAAGAGCCTTTTTCATGAATTAGAATAATATGAATTATTGACATTATTATTAATATAAATGGAAGAATAAAATGAAGAGAGAAAAAGCGAATTAAAGTATTATTATCAACTGAAAAACCACCTCAAACTCAATAAGTTACTGATTGACCGATATATGGAATAGCTGAAATTAAATTAGTAATTACTGTAGCTCCTCAAAAGGATATTTGACCTCATGGTAAAATATATCCTAAAAATGCTGTAGCTATTAAAATAAAAATTAGTATTAGTCCTGAAGCTCAAACTTTGAAAAAAAAAAAAGAAGAATAATAAATACCTCGGCCAATATGGATATAAATAAATACAAAAAATAAGGAAGCTCCATTTGCATGAATTGAACGAATTAATCAACCATAATTTACATCACGTTGAATATGGGAAATTATTCTAAATGCTGTGGAAATGTCTCTTGAAAAATTTATTGCTAAAAAAAATCCTGTTAGAATTTGTATAACTAAACAAGTTCCTAAAAGTGATCCAAAATTTCATATGTATGAAATTCTGGAAGGTGAAGGTAAATTAATAATAGGATTAATTATTTTTAACATAAGTTTAAAATCTTTTTATTGGACATGAAATTCAATTTAAATTTTTTATAATTACTACTAAAGAAATTAGTAAATATATTATTATTATTATTAAAATATTTAAAAATGAAAAATAATAAATTTTAATTAAATTTTGGTAACTAAAATTAATGTAGAGGTATGATGAATTAAATACAAATAAAATTAAAGCTATAAAAATAAATTTAAAATTAATTTTTATTTTCTTATTAGGACAAAGACTAACTATATATATAAAAATAATTAATATTCCTCCTAAAATTAAAAGAATTGTTATAAGAGAAAAAAGGGAGTTTTCTGTATTTTTATAAAAAATTATTGAAATAAATAAAGTTAATAAAATTACTGATATTAATATTATTATAGGATGTCTAAAAGAAATAAGTAAAATTGAAAAAAGTAAAATTATTTTAATTTCAGGCAGAAAATAATATATAAATAAAGTATATAAATTTTGGAGATTTAAAGAGAAAAATTCTTTTCTGATGTTAAAAGAAAATATTTTCAAAACTGATTTACAAAATCAGTATTTTTTAATTAAATTATTTTAACTTATGATAATATTATCTTTTTTTTTATATTTTGTGGGTGTAATAAGATTAGTAATTAATCGTTTTCATTTAATTATAATTTTAATAAGAATTGAGTTTCTATATATATCTTTAGTAATGTTAATTTTTATTTTATTTTCTTTATTAAATATTTTAAATGTTTTCGTATTTTTAGTAAGAATTGTATGTGAAGCTGCTTTAGGTTTAAGACTTTTGGTTTTATTAAATTTTTATTATGGAAATGAAATACTTAATTCACTTAATTTAATTAAATGTTAAGAACAATTTTTATAAGATTTTTAATTGTATGATTATCATTTTTTTTTAGTTCATTTGAAAGAATATTGTTAATTAGAATAATATTAATAATTTTTTTTGTACAAATTTCAATAAAAAGAGAAACTATAATAATAGAAATATTTAATGTTGATTTATTAAGAGCTTTGTTAATTTTATTAACAATTTGAATTTCATTATTAATAATTTTAGCAAGTTTTTTAAATAAAGTTTTTATAAATAAAAATTTTTTATTTTATGTAAATATAATAATATTTTTATTAATTATTTGTTTTTCTGTTTCAAATTTATTAGCATTTTATTTTTTTTTTGAATCTGTTTTATTTCCTATTGTTATAATAATTTTTAATTGGGGTAATCAACCAGAACGTCTTCAAGCCGGATTTTATATATTAATATATACAATTTTTGGTTCTTTTCCTATATTTTTAGTGATAATATTTTATTTATTTAATAATTATACTTTAAATTATTATTATATGGAATGGGTAAGTAGCTCTTTAGGAATTTTATTTTTATTTTTAATGTTAGGTTTTTTAGTAAAAATTCCAATGTTTTTGTTTCATTTATGACTTCCTAAAGCTCATGTAGAAGCACCAATTTCAGGATCAATAATTTTAGCAGGAGTTCTTTTAAAATTAGGAATTTATGGAATTTATCGATTTAAAATAATAATAATTATTAATGTAATAAAATTTTGTGATGTATTAATAGTTGTATCAATTTGAGGAAGTGTAATAATTAGAGTTTTTTGCCTTTATCAAGTTGATATTAAATCTTTAATTGCTTATTCATCAATTTGTCATATGGGGGTTGTTTTAGGAGGAACTTTAAGTTTTTTTTCTTTTGGCTCAATAGGTTCACTATTATTAATAATTGGTCATGGTTTATGTAGATCGGGATTATTTTGTTTAGCTAATTTAATTTATGAACGAGTTTTTACTCGAAGAATATTATTATTTAAAGGAATTAAAATAATTTTTCCTTCTTTGGTTTTATGATGATTTTTGTTTAGAATTATTAATATGTCAGCTCCTTTAACAATAAATCTTTTTGGTGAATTTTTTTTAAGATTAAGAATTTTAAAAATAAGAATTTTCTTTTTTATTCCTATTATAATTATTATTTTCATAAGAGCTTGTTATTCTATTTATATGTATAGGTATATTAATCATGGCAAAGGATGAATTCTTTGATCTTTAAAATCAATTTCAATACGTGAATATAATATTTTATTTTTACATTTTTTCCTTTTAATTTTATGAATTTTTAAATTTTTTATGTTTTGTAAATGAATTTAATTTGGTTTAATTAGTTTACAATTAAAATTACAAATTGTGGATTTGTAGAAGATTATTTAAAATCATTAAACAATTTTTGTAAAATGAAGAATTATACTAATATTTATAAGAATATTACTAATAATCTTATTTTTTAAAAGATTTTTAAACATAAATTTATTAATTATTGAATATTATTTAACATCTATTCAAAACTTGGATTTTAAAATTTATTTGCTATTAGACTGAATTAGTCTTATATTTAGAAGAGTCGTGTTATTAATTTCTAGTATAGTAATTTTGTATAGAAATAGGTATATAAGAGAAGATAAAGAAAAAAATTCATTTTGTTTAATTGTTTTAATATTTGTTTTATCAATAATTTTACTAATTTTAATGCCTAATATACTAATATTAATTTTAGGTTGGGATGGTCTTGGGTTGGTTTCTTATTGTTTAGTTATTTATTACCAAAGTGTAAACTCCTACAATTCTGGCATAATAACTATTATTAGAAATCGAGTTGGGGATGTAATAATTATTTTAAGTTTAGTTTTTTTTGTAAGTTTTGGAAGATTTGATTTTATAACGTTTCAAAAATTTGAACTAATTTGTGGAATTTTAATTATAATTGCGGCACTTACCAAAAGTGCTCAAATTCCATTTTCTGCATGACTTCCAGCTGCTATGGCAGCTCCAACTCCGGTTTCTTCTTTAGTTCATTCATCAACATTAGTAACGGCAGGAGTTTATTTACTTATACGATTTTATTATATATTTGAAATTGAAATATATTCATTTCTTTTAATAAAAATTTCTTTATTTACTATATTAATATCGGGAATTAATGCTTTTTTTGAAGTGGATTTTAAAAAAATTATTGCTTTTTCAACATTAAGACAATTATCAATAATAATAATTATTATTTCTTTAAATATAATAGAGTTAGCTTTTTTTCACTTAATTATACATGCAATTTTTAAATCTATGTTGTTTTTATGTGCTGGTTTAGTAATTCATTCTTTTCAAGGAATTCAAGACATTCGAATGCTTGGTAATTTTTTTAATCTTAGACCTGTAATTTCAAGTTGTATAATAATTTCAATTTTATCATTAATAGGATTTCCTTTTATTGGAGGTTTTTATTCTAAAGATTTAATTGTAGAATTTTTTTTGTTAAAATTAAATAATATGTTTTTAATTTTAATTTTTCTTTTGTCAATTATATTTACTTTTTTATATTGTATTCGTTTAATTTACATTTTATTATTAAAAAGAGTAATAAATTTAAGTTTATTTAAATTTAAATTTGATTATTATATAACATTTCCTATTTTTAATTTGTGTTTTATAATAATTATTTCAGGTAGAATTATATTTTGATTTGTAAATCCAAATTTAAGTACAATATTTATTAGATGTATAACAAAAAATTTTATAATTTTTTATATAATTTTTTCAGTTGTTATTTATATAAATTTTTATAAAATTTTTAATAAATTAAATTTAGATTTTTTTTCTAAAATTTGACATTTATCTTTTTTAACAAGTTATGTTTTTTTAGTAGAAAATAAAAATTTATTAAAAGTAAGTTTAAGAGATTGAACATGAATAGAAATATTAGGACCTAACATAATAAAAAATAATTTTTTAATTTTATTTAATTTTAATTATTGAATTGAAAGAAAAAATTTAAATAAAATACTAATTATAATTTTAATATTATTATTAATTTTGTTTTAATTTGTATTAATAATCTTTATAGTTTAAATTGTTAAAACATTACACTGAAAATGTAAAAATAAATTTTAAAGATAAAATTAACTTTTGGTGTAAAAGCACAAAAAATTTTGATTTTTTAGGAAATAAATAATATTATTAAAGTTATTTCGAACATTTTATTAGTAAAAGTAAATTAAATTACATAATTTATCCTATCAAGATAATCCTTTAAGTGTTCAGGCATTTTACTATGCCTGAATAGTATCACATCTATTGTAAATAAGGGGCGACAACCGGCTATCTCATTTATTGGACCGCATAGATGTAACAAAGGGTCATACTAAGTCTAACACACATCTACTAATTAATAAATTCGGAGAGAAAGAATAGATGTACTCATCTAGCTCAAAATAAGTACTAATTGAAAATATGGGAAGATTGCCCTGTAAATTCTGGCATACGTTTCCTTTAATATGTAGAGATAACCGATAGACAGGAGTTGTAAACAAAAAATAATTTTTTGTTTACACAAAAAAAATAAAAGTTAGTTCGTTGAACTAATTAAATTTGGTTAAATATAAAAAATTTATAAGTTTTTTATGTTTTTTTTAAAAAAACATAAACAGAAAATAAAATTTATTTAATAATTAAAAATTATTGAAATTTATAAAAAATTTTAGCTAATTTTGTGCCAGCAGCAGCGGTTAAACAAATAAAATATTTTATTTTTTAATAAATTTAATTTAATTAAATTAAATTTTATTTTTTAAAAAAGGTGAAATTTTTTAAAATTTTAAAAAAAAAATAAATTACAACTCTTTTTAAAAACTAGGATTAGATACCCTATTATTAAGAAATTTACATTGTTAGTAAATAACGTTTATGAAAACAAAAAATTATGGCGGTACTTTAAGCTTTTCAGAGGAATTTGCTCTTTAATGGATAAAACACCTTAATCTTACTAAAATTAGTAAAGCCAGTTTGTATACCACTATTAAAGTAATTATTTATTATTATTACTTAAAATTTAATTTAAAAAATAAATTAAGTCATGGTGCAGCAAAAATTTTAGAATGAAGTGAATTACATTTCTTTTAAGAAAAAAAATTTTTTTTAAATAAATTTTAAATTAGGATTTGAAAGTAAAAATGCAATAGAATGATATTTTGAATTAAGCTCTGAAGTATGTACATATCGCCCGTCGCTCTTTTTTAAAGATAAGTCGTAACAAAGTTAAAGTACTGGAAAGTGCTTTAAAAAATGAAATCATTAAAGATGTTTCACTTACAATGAAAATTTGTAATTTATACCATTTTTTAAAAAAAGAGAAATTAATTTTTTACGTCGTAAAAAATTAATGATGATTTCAAAAATTGATAAAATTTTAAAAACTGAAAAGGATTGATTTTTTTTTTAAAAAGTAAAGAATTTGTACCTTTTGCATAAGGGAAATTCAAAAGTAAATATGTTTTTATTTTTCTCGAAATAAATAGAACTATATTAATTATAAATTTATTTATTTCAAAAAATAAATTAAAATTTTTATAGAAGTGAAATTCTTATCAAAATTTACAATACCTAGTTTTAATAATAAGCTTAACGCTTTTCTGTAAAATTATGAAATATTTTTAAAAAATTACAGAATATTTTTTATGGGATAAGCTATAAAAATTTTTTAATAAAAATTTAAAAATAAATAAAAAAGGAATAAAATTTTCCTTTTAATTTTTAAAAATAATTTTAAAAAATGTTTATAAATTTAATTATTTATTAAAAAAATAAACTTTAATTTTTTTTAAAAATGAGTTTATTAGTAAAAGTATTTAAATTATTTATTTTAAAATTAAAAGGAAAATTTAAATAAGTTTAATGAATTCGGCAAAAAAACTTTCTGACTGTTTAATAAAAACATTTCATTTAGAAAAATAAATAAATGTAAATCCTGCTCAATGAATTCTAAATTGCTGTAGTATTTTGACTATACAAAGGTATTGAAATAAGGCTTTAATTGAGTGCTAAAAGAATGGAAACACAGAAAAATTCTTTTTTAAACTTAAAAATTTAAGTTAATTTTATTTGTGAAGAAGCAATAATAACAATTAAGGACAAGAAGACCCTAAGAATTTTAAAAAATTTTTTTTTAGTTTTTACTAAACTAATTAATTTTTTTAATTGGGGCGATTAATAAATATAATAAAACTTTATTTAAATAATAAAATGAACCAATAATATTGGTTGAATGCAAAAATACTCTAGGGATAACAGCGTAATAATTTTAGATAGTTCTTATAGACAAAATAGTTTGCGACCTCGATGTTGGATTAGGATTCTTTTTTAATGAAGAAGTTAAAAAAAGAAGTTTGTTCAACTTTTAAATTCCTACATGATCTGAGTTTAGACCGATGAGAATCAGGTTGGTTTCTATCTTAATTATATTTTTATAATAAGTTAGTACGAAAGGAATACTTAAAAGGAATTATTCTTTTAAGATTTACAGTTTTTGCATCAAATTTTGGAATTATTAAAGTGACAGATAAATTGTAAGGAATTTAAGCTTCCTTTATGAATTCAAATTCCTTTAATAATTATAAATCTAATAATATTTTCTATACTTTTAATTATAGGCCTTATAAGAGTAGCATTTTTTACATTACTTGAACGTAAAATTATAGGTTATTGTCAAATTCGCAAAGGACCTAACAAAACTAGATTTCAAGGCTTACTTCAACCTTTTAGAGATGCAATTAAATTATTTAGAAATGAAATAAATATAATATTTTATTTAAATTTATTTTTATATTTAATTTCACCTATTTTAAGTATTTCAATAATATTAATATTATGAATAATTTTTTATTATAAAAACAACATAATATTTTTAAATTTAACTTTAATTTTTTTTCTCTGTATTTCTAGCTTAAGAGGGTATTCAATTTTATTAGGTGGATGGTCATCAAATTCTAAATATTCTTTAATTGGAGCATACCGAGGATTTGCTCAAATTATTTCTTATGAAGTAAGTATGGCAATATTATTAATTAGTTTAGCTTTATTAACAGAAAGATTTTCAATTTTAAAATTTTTTTTTTTACAAAAAAACTTAAGAATTTTTTTTAGCTTTTCAATAATAACTATTGTTTGAATAATTGTTATATTAGCTGAAACAAATCGAACACCTTTTGATTTATCTGAAGGAGAATCCGAGTTAGTTTCAGGTTTTAACATTGAATATGGTAGTTGGTTATTTGCAATTATTTTTATATCAGAATATGGTATAATTATTTTAATTAGAATATTAACAAATTATTTATTTTTAGGAATATTAAATTTTAACAATTTGATAACTTTATTTTTAATAATAACTTTTATTTTAATTCGAAGAACTTTTGTTCGTTTTCGATATGATAAATTAATAATAATAGCATGAAAAACAATTCTTCCAATTACAATTTTTTTTTTTTTTATTATTATATTTTTGGAAGAAACGTTTTCCTTTAGTTTTTGCATCAAATTTTGGAATTAGGCAAAAATCAGCTTAAATCTAAAAAAGAATTCTAACAATGAAAATGTTAAGTGTTTTAAAAATTACACTATTTAAACAAAGATTAAAATGGAAATCCATTTGATGTAGGTTAGAAGCCTAAATAAATTTAATCTTAATAGGAATTAAATAAAAAATTCAATATATTCATTAACAGTGAATAGCCTCCATTTTGGCTTCTATTAAAAAATAGAATTTTTCTAAATTCAGGTCGAAACTGAACGCAATTTAATTATCGCTTTATTTTAAATTCAGAAAAGGAAAGATCAATTTCTAATTGCAAATTAGATTTTATAAATTTTAAATACTTTTCTAATTTATTTTATCCAATCAATTATACCTCTTTTTCATTCATAAAAAAGACCAATAACAATAATTATATTAATTAAAATAAATGAAAAAATTAATGAAAAATTTTTGTTAGAAAGAACAAGAGGATAAGGAAGAATTATAATAATTTCCACATCAAAAATTAAAAAAACAATACCAATAAAAAAAAATTTTAAAGAAAAAGGTACCCGAGATAGACTAAAAGGATCAAATCCACATTCAAAAGGTGATAATTTTTCTTTTGATAAAAGATTTTTAAATCTTAAAAAGTAAAAAATTAAAAAAATTGTAAAAGAAATTAAAGGAATTAACAACAAAAATAAATAAATTGTTTAATTTTTTAAAAACTTTTTAATTGGAAATTAAATGTACTATTTATACTAATTAAACAAAAAATTCATCAATATATAAAAGTAAATAAAAATAATCAAACTACATCTACAAAATGTCAATATCAAGCTGAAGCTTCAAAACCAAAAAAATGATTTGATGAAATAAAATTATTCTTAATTCGAAAAAAAGTAACAGTTAAAAAAATTGAGCCAATAATTACATGAATTCCATGAAAGCCTGTAGTTAAAAAAAATGTTGATCCAAAGATTCTATCTGTAATAGAAAATTGAGCTTGATAATATTCAAAAGCTTGAAATAAAGTAAATAATATACCTAATATTACAGTAATTTTTAATGAAAGTAAGGCCGAATAATAATTACCATTTATAATACAATGATGAGATCAAGTAACTGAAATACCAGACGAAATTAAAATTGTCGAGTTTAATAAAGGAACCTCAAACGGATTAAAAGGTAAAATTCTTTTAGGAGGTCATTGTCTTCCAATTTCAATATTAGGAGATAATCTTCTATGAAAAAAAGCCCAAAAAAAAGAAATAAAAAAAAAAACTTCTGATAAAATAAACAATAATATTCCTAATTTTAATCCTTGAAGAACAAAATTTGTATGAAATCCCTGAAATGTTGCTTCTCGTGAAATATCTCGTCATCATTGAAAAGAGGATAAAATTAAAATAAAAATTGCAAATAAAATTAAAATATTATTATTGTTTCTAAAATAGTTTACAAAACCTAAAGTTAGAGAAAAAGCTGAAATAGATCTTGTTAAAGGTCAAGGTCTTTTTTCTACTAAATGAAAAGGATGAAATATCATAAGTTAATAAATTAAACTTCATTAATGTAAAGAGAAATTAAAGTTACAAAAACAAAACTTTGAATTAATGCAACAGCAGTTTCTAAAATTAATAACATTATTATTACTAAAAATATTAAAAAGAAAAAAGAAATTTTTATTATTATTGATGATAATAGATGAATTAATAAATGTCCTCTAATTATATTAGCTGTTAACCGAACTGAAAGAGTAATAGGGCGAATTAAATTTCTAATTGTTTCAATTAAAACTATAAAAAATCTTAAAATAATAGGCGAGCCTAAAGGAACTAAATGACACATAACTTTGTTAAATTTATTAAAAATTCTAAAAATAATTAAAGAAATTCAATATGGAAAAGAAAAATACATTGAAAATACCAAATGGCTCGAAGGAGTAAAAATAAAAGGAAGCAGGCCAAAAAAATTTCTAAATAAAATAATTAAAAAAACACAAATAAAAAAAATAATATTTTTATATTTTAAATAATTAATATTATTTTTAATTTCTTGAAAAAACTTTTTAAACAGAGTTTTTCAAGAAATTAAAAATAATGAAGAAGAAATTCAATATGGAAATGGAATAATTATAATTCATATAATTAATGCAAATCAGTTTATTCTAAATTTTATTGATGTTGAAGGATCAAAAATTGAAAATAAATTATTTATCATTTAAATAAAAAATTAATTTTATTTAAAAAACTTTTAGTTTTTTTAATTTGTGTTTTTAATTTAAAAAAATAAATTAAGGAAATCAAAAATAAAAAAGTAAAAAAAATTAAAAAATTAATAAAAATTCAATTTATTGGAAAAATTTGGGGAATGGAAAATCACATTGAGTAATTAAAGAATGACAATCTTTTGTTATAAAATTTAACTAGATTTTCTTCATTGAAAGTATAATAACTATATGTTGGTTTAAGAGACCATTGCTTAAACTTCAGCCATTCAATGTATGAGGAAATGAATTTAATAAAATTTTTTATTTGAGTTACTTCTATGGAAATGGGTATAAATCTATGATTTGTACCACAAATTTCTGAACATTGACCAAAGAATAAACCAGGACGTTTAGCAATTGTAAAAGTTTGGTTAAGGCGTCCTGGAACCGCATCTATTTTTATTCCAAGTGATGGAATGGTTCATGAATGAATTACATCAGCTGATGTAATTAAAAATTTAATTATTGTATTAAAAGGAATTATTAAATTATTATCAGTTTCTAGCAAACGGAATGAATTTGAATTAAGTTCTTGTTCCGGAACAAGAAAAGAATCAAATTCTTTATTAAAATCTGAATATTCATAAGATCAATATCATTGATGGCCAATAATTTTAATGGAGGTTTGAGCATGAAAAATTTCATCTGTTAAATAAAGAAGATGAAGAGATGGTATGGCAATAAAAATTAATGTAATTGCTGGAATTAATGTTCAAATAATTTCAATTTCTTGGCCTTCTATTATTGACCGACTTGAAAATGAATTTATTATAATATTAATAATTATATATATTGTAATAATTGTAATTGAAATAATAATTATTATTGAATGGTCATGAAAAAAAGCTATTTGTTCTATAATTGGTGAGTTTATATCAGGAAATGAAATTTGGGATCAACTTATCATATGTTTACATAATAATAATATTATTTTGATTAAAAGTGTGTTCTGATGGTGGGAAGTTTATTATTCATTCAATTGATGCTGATGATGATAAAGATGAATAAATTATTTTTTTTTCAATTAATGAAATTCAAATAATAATAATTATTAAAATTACTCCAATTAATGAAATAATTGATCCAATTGATGAAAAAAAATTTCACTTGGAAAAGAAATCAGGATAATCAGAGTATCGACGGGGTATACCTCTGAGACCTAGGAAATGCTGAGGAAAAAATGTTATATTTACACCAATAAATGTAACTAAAAATTGTCTCTTTGTTAAAATTGAATTAAAGTTTATACCAAATATTAAAGGAAATCAATGAATGATGGCAGCTATAATAGCAAAAACGGCTCCTATTGACAAAACGTAATGAAAATGGGCTACAACGTAATACGTATCATGAAGAATAATATCAATAGATGAATTTGCAAGTATAATTCCTGTTAAACCCCCAATTGTAAACAAAAAAATAAATCCTAATCTTCATAAAATGGGAGTATTAAATTTAATGTTAGTTCCATGAAGTGTGGCAAGTCATCTAAAAATTTTAATTCCTGTAGGAACTGCAATAATTATTGTAGCTGAAGTAAAATAAGCGCGTGTGTCAACATCTATTCCTACTGTAAATATATGATGAGCTCAAACAATAAATCCTAAAAGGCCAATTGCTAATATTGCATAAATTATGCCTAAATTACCAAAAGGTTCTTTTTTTCCAGTATGAAAACAAATAATGTGAGAAATTATACCAAATCCTGGTAAAATTAAAATGTAAACCTCAGGATGACCAAAAAATCAAAATAAATGTTGATATAAAATTGGATCACCTCCTCCTGAAGGGTCAAAAAAAGATGTATTAAAATTGCGATCTGTTAAAAGTATTGTAATTGCTCCAGCAAGAACTGGGAGGGACAGAAGAAGAAGAATTGTAGTAATGAATACAGATCAAACAAACAAAGGAATTCGTTCTATTGTTATTCCAATTGATCGTATATTAACAATGGTTGTAATAAAATTAATTGATCCTAAAATTGATGAGGCTCCTGCTAAATGTAAAGAAAAAATAGCCATATCTACAGAAGGTCCATAATGAGAAAGGTTAGAAGATAAGGGGGGGTATACTGTTCATCCAGTACCTGCACCTGACTCTACTAATGAAGAATTAATTAAAAGACATAAAGAAGGTGGTAGTAACCAAAATCTTATGTTATTTATTCGGGGAAATGCTATATCTGGAGCCCCTAATATAATGGGAATCAACCAATTACCAAATCCACCAATTATAATTGGTATAACTATGAAAAAAATTATAATAAATGCATGTGCTGTTACAATAACATTATAAATTTGGTCATTTCCAATAAGTGTTCCAGGTTGACCTAATTCTATTCGAATTAAAATTCTTATGGATAGCCCTATTATTCCAGCTCACCTTCCAAAAATTAAATATATTGTTCCAATGTCTTTATGATTAGTAGAATATATTCATCGCGGTAAAATGACTGAATTTAGGTGATAAATTGTAAATTTATTTATGGATTTATAATCCTTTTACTAAGATTTATTAAAATAAATATTTTTTACTTTGAAGGCAAATAGTTTTAATAACTTAAAATCTTTAAAATATTAACATATTTAAAATAAAAATTGTAATTAAAACATTTAAATTAATTAAAAAATTTTTAAAAAAGGGTTTAATTTTAATTAAATTATTTATATTTAATAAATTAAGAAACAATGAAGGTGTAATTACACAAATGTAAAAATAAATATTAATTATAGAAGAAATAATTAAAATAATAATAATAAAACTTCAGTTTTTAATTAAAATTATAATTGAAATAAGCTTAATAAAAAAACCAAGAAATGGTGGTATACCTCCTAATGATATTATTATTATAATTATTGAAATTTTATTTAAGGAATTTTTTTGTAAAACAAATAAATTATACCTATAATTTGCATTGAATTTTTTCAAAAAGTATGTAATTTTAAAAATTAATATTGAGTAAACAATTATATAAGAAAATCAAAAATTTCTTTTTATTAAAATAAGAGAAATTAATCAACCTTGATGAGAAATTGATGAGAAAACAAGAATTTTTTTAAAAGCCTTTGAATTTAATGCAAATAGAGAACTAAGTAATGATGAAATTGATGCAATAATAAATAAAATATTTATTTTAATATTAAAAATAATAAATAATGGAATAAATTTTTGAATTGTTAAAATTAAAAATATCGTTGGGTAATCAATTATTTCTCTTAAAGAAGTGAGTCAAAAATGAAAAGGAATTAAAGCTAATTTAATTATAATGGAAAATATTATTATTAATTTAAAAATAGTTGTTTGAAAAATAAAAAAATTTATTGCCCCTAAAAAAAATAATGAGGAGGAAAATGATTGAATAATAAAATAAGAAATTATTGAATTGGAATTTCTTATTTTATTTGTATTTATAATTGGAATAAATATAAGCAAATTTATTTCTATTATTAATCAAAAAATAAACCAGGAATTTGAAGAGATGGCAATAAAAATTGTAATTAAAATTAATCATTTTATAATATTTTTAAAAAAAATTAATAAAGGAAATAAATCATTTTTGGGGTATGAACCCACTAGCTTAAAATTAGCTTACTTTATT